GCGGATTCGATCACAGTCCCATAAGCAGTAGGGACCACGAGAGAGCTTATTTCGTGCTCGAGATCCAGATGGTCCCCCATTTCTTCTTCTTTGCGACTAACGGCCTACCGGGTGCAATAGATCCAATTGATGGCGGCACAAAAGAACTCCTGAATTCACCCAGCCCTTCTCACTTCTGGTTCATCAAGATAGGCTGGATAGCGGCACATCTCCATTTCTTCCATTCGCTACCCAGCAAACGAAGGCTGAGAGCCATCTGGCTCGAAAGCCGGAGTGCGCTAGCGCGCACTGGAGTTTTCGGAGCTGCTTGCTTTCTTTGTTTGAGGAGCTGGTTCTTGATCATTACCATTCGCCCATCTAATCATGTTAAGAGAACCCTTTTTGATATGATGACTTGAAAAGAATCAATAGTTTGGACAAAACTATGGCCATGCAGGAGAGTTTCTGCTTCTGCAAAGGTTGAATCTTTGATCCCTAGAGGAGACCAGTTCAATTCCACATAACAGCACCATTGCCATCTCTTATGACCCCACCATAATCCGAATTCCCAGAGTTGCCTTTCCTACTCCTTCAAAGTTCATCTTGATGTGATTTGAAGAGGAAATTGCCACAAGATTGATATAGATATGTTTGAATTTTCATAAAAAAAAGTCAGTCTTGCAATAAGACCTCGTCATGTTCATCCTTACTAACATCCATACAAAAAAGATTTTCTTTTTTTTGGTCTGGATTTTTTCAATCACCTTAACGAAGGAGGTGGACTTCAACCAAGCCAGCCCTTCTTATGAAGTGGCTATGGAGATTTCAAAAGGAAAAGAAAAGGCCATGGTGCTCATATTTGGCTGCTAAGTACCTCTCAAATGGCAAAAATGGATTGACCAACCCACCCCTTAAATATCCTGCATCTGGAAAGGTCTTATTTGGTACAGAGAGACTTTCAGGCAGAACTTGGGCTAGACTTTGGTTGGGCAATGGTAAGCTGATTCGCTTCTGGGATGATGTTTGGCCGTGCCACTCTCCTCAGAGATGCATGCCATAATTTATATCAATTCACAAGGTTCTCATGACCTCAAAGTGATAGACTACATTCAATATGAAGGAGAAAAAATGCTTTCTCTCCCTATTCAACTGCCCATCCAAGAGCATTTGGCTTCAGAAGACTTTTTTTCTTTTTTTTTTTACTGCATAAATCTTATCTTCAGCCCATAAAACTGAGGAGAATCTCATTTGGCAGCTCAATCCTCACGGTAATAATTATGCGAATTCTGCCTAAAAATCTCTTCAGGTGATCCAGAGGGCCCCCTTTTTCAGTAGATGAGATTAGGATGAAAGGTATTATCTCAACGCTTCTTTTCTCTGGCTTGCTATTCAAAATCCAATTTTGGCCCGCAGTAATGTAATCGGGATTTCATCTCCTAAATTCTTTTTTTCTATGAAAGCAAGAGATGGAAAGTGTTGTTCTAAATTCTGCCTTCTTCCATGAGATCTAGAAGCACTTCTGCAACCTTCTCTCTGTCCATTTTTTTCCCTTTCACCCTTTTTTTTTTTTAAGCTGAGAATGCCTTAGAAGTTGTCGCTCGATCGAAAGGATATAACACATAGGAAACCTTAGCTTCGCTGACTTTCTGAGGTATAACCTTCGCCACGACATTAGTGGCTTAGCTCTTCGCGCTTCCCGCAGGAACGAGCGGATAGCGAAATGTTGGCTCTGCGATCGACATGTGGACTTACGGACCGGACCAGTGCCTTTCTGTGCTTGAAGGGCACAGGGGCAGACCCCAACCTCTTGATTTCGGTCATGTGCCTTGGTCCCCGAACCTTCCCTAGGATGTTGGGAGGAAGAGGTTGGCTTTGCCAACGCAGTCCGCGCGGTACGGAAGATTGGTCCGCTCCGCAAAGCGGAGCTTTTCGGTTCGCTCCCCCTATGTGGTCGGCCTTCTTACCAGTCTTCCTCCTTTCTCTTGATGGAATATAACAATGCCCGAGCTCCAGCTTTGCTTGCGTTCTTCACCGGCGCTCGCCGGATGTATCACTCATCCCGCTCCTAAGGTAAGGAGTCTTCTGTGTGTTATAATCATTACGGGAATGAATCGCATATTATGGTTGAGAATTGCTCGGGAATTCATTGATAGTTACTTTTAAGGGGGGCTACTCCTCTTTTTTGTCGATCGAGCCGCTCTCCCTCATTCCACTCGTCCAGCCCTCTTCACGAACTTGTACAATCGATGCCACAGAGATAGCCAACTCTATTATCGAAGAAATAGGGAAACGAGCGACGATTTGGCACCAGATATCCGGAGGTGTGGAAAGAGCAGCTGTGAGAAGCGGAAAAACCATCAAAAAACGACGATTGTTCGTGGAGGTTTCCACAGAAAGACCCCTTGGTTCTGGCAAACGGATCACAATTACAGGTACCTGGGAGCATACCGATGGAATGAACGAAATACGAACAGTTAACATAATATGGTCATAGATCTTAGGTTGTAACTTGATCATGAGC